AAATTTTATGGGAAAAAATGCAGAATTTCTTATTTCTGATTCTAAAGAAGAAGAATTAAAGGCAGAAGAGATAAAAAAAGAATCCAAAAGAAGGGAAGAAGCAAAAAACGAAAAAGCACGAATAGAAATATCCGAAACCTGGGATAGCATTCCATTTGCTCAAGTAATAAGGGGTTTCATGTTAATAACTCAGTCAATTCTTCGAAAATATATTGTATTGCCTTTATTGATAATAGCAAAAAATATAGGCCGTATATTATTATTCCAACCTCCTGAGTGGTCTGAAGATTTCAACGAGTGGGATATCGAAATGCATGTTAAATGTACCTATAATGGTGTTCAATTATCCGAAACCGAATTTCCTAAAAACTGGTTAACAGATGGTATTCAGATAAAGATATTATTTCCTTTCCGTCTAAAACCTTGGCACAGATCTATGATACGACCTTCTCGTCTAGATATAATAAAAAAAAACGAACAAATTAAAACAGAGAATTTTTGTTTTTTAACAGTTTTGGGAATGGAAACTGACCTTCCTTTTGGTCCTCCCCGAGAAGTCCCTTCTTTTTTTCAACCTATTTTTAAAGAACTCGCCAAAAAAATTCGATTTTTTCGAAACTTAGAAAATGAAAGAAAAAATGGGATTATTGAAATCCTTCTAGGTTTAAAAAAAAAAATGTCAACCGTAAATCCAATTCTAGTATTTGGATTGAGAGAAGAATTTAGTGAAAGAAAAAAAGAAAAAGATTCGATAATCAATAGGCATATGATTATTGAATCATCCATTCAAACCCGATTCCTAAATTGGACAAATTCTTCAATGACAGAACAAAAAATGAAAGATTTAGCTAATAGAACAAGGATAATCAAAAATCAAATAGAAAAAATTTCAAAAGACAATATCAAAATAAATATTAGTCCTAACCAAACACGTTATGGTACTACGAAATTCAAATCGCCAAAAAGTATTGGTCAAATATTAAAAAGAAGAAATGCTCGATTAATCCAAAAATCAAATTATATTTTGAAATTTTTTAGAGAAAGGATATACGTAGATATATTTCTATATATCATTAATATTCCTAGAATTAATACACAACTTTTTCTTGAATCAACAAAAATTTGGATTGATAAATCCATTTACAATAATGAAAAAAATCCTGAAAGGATTAATAAACAAAATAAAAATATAATTCAGTTTCTTTCGACTATAAAAAACCAATTTTTGCCTTTTCTTAGTAATAGTAATCTTACTAAGAATTCTAAAATTATTTCTGATTTTTCTTTTTTGTCACAAGCCTACGTATTTTATAAATTATCCCAAGCAAAAATTCTTAACTTAGATAAGTTAAGATCTGTCCTTCAGTATCGTGGAATATCTTTATTTCTTAAATATGAAATAAAAGATTATTTTGGAACCCAAGGAATAGCTCATTCCAAGCTAAAGACTAAAAAACTTACGAATTCTGAAATAAACCAATGGAAAAACTGGTTAAAATTGAAAAGTAATTATCAATACGATTTACCTCAGATAAAATGGTCTCGATTAGTACCAAAAAAATGGCGAAATAGAGTAACTGAGCATTGTGAGGTTGAAAATAGCAATTTTCAAAAAAGCAAAAGCAATTCAGATCAAAAAGAACAATTAATTAATTCCAAAAATACAAATAATTCTGAAAACCATTTATCGGTCTTGCCAGATCAAAAAGATAATTTAAAAAAAAACTATAGATATGATGTTTTATCATATAATTTTTTTTATTATGAAGATAATAACGATGAATTTTCTTATGCTTATAATTACAACATAAATAAAGACGAATTAATTGACATATGGTGTAATATTCCTATCACTAATAATTTAGGAATAAAGAATATTAAGGATATAGAGAAAAATACAGATAGAAAATATTTTGATTTGAAAATGCTCCATTTTTGTCTTAGAAAAAAAGTCGACATTGAGGCCTGGGTCGATATCAGTACTAGCATGAATGAAAATACTAAAACTAAATCTAAGAATTATAAAATTCTTGATCAAATTGATAATAAAAGTGTTTTTTATAGCACAATTTATCAAGAAATCAAGGGATCCCATCAAAAAAAAAACCTTTTTGATTGGATGGGAATGAACGAAGAAATACTAAGACATCCCATATCAAATCTGGAATTTTGGTTTTTCTCCGAATTTTTATTATTTTATAATGCATATAAACTGAAACCTTGGATTATACCAATTAATCTTCTTTTTTCAAATTATAATGTAAGTGAAAATTTTAATGAAAATAAAAATATCAATAGAAAGAAAAAAAAAAATTCTTTTATACCATTAAATGAAAAAAAATCTTTTGAATTAGAGAATGGGAATCAAGACGAAAATGAACTCATAAGTAAAGAAGATCTTGGATTTGAATTAGAGAATGGGAATCAAGACGAAAACGAACTCATAAGTAAAGAAGATCTTGGATTTGAATTAGAGAATGGGAATCAAGACGAAAATGAACTCGTAAGTAAAGAAGATCTTGGATCATATGTTCAAGAAAACTCTGAATCTGTTCTCTCAAATCGACAAAAAGATATTGAAGAAAATTATATAAGATCAGATATGAAAAAACCTCAAAAGAAAAAACCATCCAAGAATGGTACAGAAACAGGAATTTCTTTATTACTGAAAAGATATTTGCTTTTTCAATTGAAATGGCCTGAGTGTTTGACTCAAAAAGTGCTCGATAATATCAAAATATATTGTCTCGTGCTTAGATTGATAGATCCAACAGCAATTACCATATCCTCTATAGAAAGAAGAGAAATGGATATGAATATACTATTGGGTCGGAAAGATCTTACTGTTCAAAACTTGGTAGAAAAAGGGATATTGATTATTGAACCGATTCGTCTGTCTATAAAAGGCGATGGCCAATTTCTTCTGTATCAAACCATAGGTCTTTCATTGGTTCATAAGAGTAAAGACCAAAATAATCAAAAAAGATACAGTGAAAATGTTGATAAAAAAAAATTGGGTGAAAGAGACAAAAACAATTTTGATTTGGTTGCTCCTGAAAATATTTTATCGCCGAGGCGTCGTAGAGAATTGAGAATTCTAATTTGTTTGAATTCAAGGAATAATAATGGTGTGAATCCAAACCCAATAGGGAATCGGGTAAAAAACTGTAGTCAACTTTTTGATGAAAATAAAGATTTTGATCGAGATAAAAATACATTTAGAAAATTCAAATTTTTTCTTTGGCCCAATTATCGATTAGAAGATTTAGCTTGTATGAATCGTTATTGGTTTGATACTAATAACGGGAGTCGTTTTAGTATATTAAGAATACATATGTATCCACAATTAAAAATGCGTTTATGATGCATTTATCTTATGGATTCCCTATTTATTTGGTAGATAAATAGAGGTCCACACGTCTTGTCGTACATTCAATTCCGATACATGATACTAATTCGATGACGTATCAATTATATCCAGAAATTACTCAACATAATTTTCTTTATTAAGTTTCTTTGATAAAATGAATCAATAAGGTATTGTGACGTTATTGTGTATACCAGATTAAAATAGCTGGCATTATTATTACTGATCGGTAAAATTCCATATTTTGTAAAAATAAAAAGGTAAGGAAGGTTAAGAATTTATGAAAAAAAATTCATTCATATCCGTTATTTCGGATGAAAAAAAAGAAGAAAACAGAGGGTCTGTTGAATTTCAAGTATTCTGTTTTACCAATAAGATACGAAGACTTACTTCACATTTGGAATTGCACAAAAAAGACTATTCATCTCAGAGAGGACTACGAAAAATTCTGGGAAAACGCCAACGACTACTGGCTTATTTGTCAAAGAAAAATGTAGTACGTTATAAAGAATTAATAAGTCAATTGAACATTCGAGAACTAAAAACACGCTAATTTGAAGAGTCGTTTTGAATTATTTGATTTATTAGATCTTGAATTTTGATGAACTTCTTTTTGTTTTCAGCAATTCATGGAAAAATGAATTCGTGTAAAGAATGAATCGGGGAAAAACCTATGACTGTACCAACTTCCAGAAAAGACCTCATGATAGTCAATATGGGCCCTCACCATCCATCAATGCATGGCGTTCTCCGACTCATCGTTACTTTAGACGGTGAAGATGTTATTGACTGTGAACCAATAGTGGGTTATTTACACAGGGGTATGGAAAAAATTGCGGAAAACCGAACCATTATACAATATCTTCCTTATGTGACACGTTGGGATTATTTAGCTACTATGTTCACAGAAGCAATCACTGTAAACGGACCGGAACAGTTGGGAAATATTCAAGTACCTAAAAGAGCTAGCTATATCCGAGTGATTATGTTGGAATTAAGTCGTATAGCTTCTCATTTGTTATGGCTCGGCCCTTTTATGGCGGATATTGGCGCGCAGACCCCTTTCTTCTATATTTTCAGAGAAAGAGAATTGATATATGATTTATTTGAAGCTGCTACCGGTATGAGAATGATGCATAATTATTTTCGTATTGGAGGAGTAGCTGCCGATCTACCTTATGGATGGATAGATAAATGTTTAGATTTTTGTGATTATTTTTTAATAGGGCTTACTGAATACCAAAAACTTATTACGCGAAATCCTATTTTTTTAGAACGAGTTGAGAACGTAGGCATTATTGGTGGAGAAGAAGCACTAAATTGGGGTTTATCAGGGCCAATGCTACGAGCTTCGGGAATAGAATGGGATCTTCGTAAAGTTGATCATTATGAGTGTTACGACGAATTTGATTGGGAAGTCCAATGGCAAAAAGAAGGAGATTCATTAGCTCGTTATTTAATACGAATCGGTGAAATGGCCGAATCCATAAAAATTATTCAACAAGCTCTAGAAGGAATTCCAGGGGGTCCCTATGAGAATTTAGAAATCCGACGCTTTAATAGAAAAAAATATCCTGAATGGAATGATTTTGAATATAGATTCATTAGTAAAAAGCCATCTCCGGCTTTTGAA